TCTTGCTCCCATCCGGATAAATCTGACCTCGCCCTCTGTTTCCGCCTACATATATAGGATATTTTAAAAAGTGAGCATCTTTCTTAGTTGCAGGGTCGGGAGAAAGAATAGGAAAGGTAATTTCACTATATTTCTGACCCGGAACAGGACCTATCACAATAATATTTTTCTTAGCAGGTCGGTAACTCTGAAAAGACAGATTTCCTATCTTTTCTTTCATCTCAGGCGAAATACGATCAGGGGGAGCTAATTCAAACCCTTCAGGTAAAATCAGAACAGCCCCAACATTCAAACCACCCTTTTTCCCATTAGCAAGAACTTGTTTCACTTGGATATCATAAGGAATTCGAACAATTGCCTCAAATACAGTATCGGGAAGTACCGCTTGTGGAACCTCAATATCTACGGGCTTATTAGCTAAATGGCAGTTGGCACATACAATACGCCCAGTTGCTTCTCGTGGATTTTCATAACCCTGTTGTGCAAAAATGGGATATGCATGTGAAATGTATGTCCGAGTTATTATGTATATCAGGAGGGATACGGAAATAGATCGAGTAATCTGTTCTTTTATCCAAGAAAGGGTAGTTCTAGTTTGCATGGTACAATCATTGATCCCTAAAATTTCTACAGTAAATTAGGTAGGTCACTAGTATAGTTCCCTATCCACTATTTTGCTTTTTCCTATACTCATTTAACTCCAATATAGGAAAATATCCATACCCCTAGATTGCTAGACCTAGTAAGTATTTTATTTTGAATGCGCCTTTCCTATGTTATGTTAATGAGTACCAAATATTCATTCGAATTGGATTACGATTACAATGGACCATTTTTCAGTCATTCATTGAATGATAAATCACTACAAGTGAAGGAGATATCCGATTTAAATACCGGAAAATCCAATATTTGAAAATTGTATCTATAATGACTGGGAAAGTGGAAACAAGACCAGATATAATTTGATCATTATAAGAAAACCCAAAATCTTTGTACACAAAGCTAAGCAGAAGTTCCCAACCGTGGGGTGAATGGAATCCGATACATAAATCGGTTAATAAAAGAATAGAAAAAGCTTTGATTGTATCACTTAAATTATATAAGAATTCCTGCACCCAAGAGTGAAAAAGAATAAGTTCTTTATTACCCAGAAGAAAATAACCACTTAGAATAAGAAAATAGGTTAGATTTGTCGAGAAGTGTAAAATTATATGAATACGATTCTCATTATGCATCTTGATCAATTGGATTGTTTCTTTTTGTAGCCCTATACTCCATTTTTGAGGATGTGTCTCCGAAAAGTCCTTTATCATTTCTTCCAACAAGAAAAGGTCCTTTAATTCTATGAATTTTTCTAGAATACTCTTTTCTTGAATATGATTCAAAAAAATTTCACATTTCCTAGTATTCCACCAATTTGTAATCCAAGATTCCATACCTTTTTGAAATAAAAGAGAGATCAACCAGGGCAAAAATACTATAGATGCAAGATATATAATTGGAGTCAATTCTTTCTTTTTTGACATTTTTTTCATCTTTGAATTATTACTGAACCCGCCCTATTCATCGATTCTGTGTGATCCACTCTTTCAATCAAGCGTGAGTTCTATTAAAAAATATGAATCCCCCTTTTTTGTGATTCAGTGTTTAGCCCCTGACCCTACAAAGAGTACAGAAATAGAATAAGACCGTTTCAAATTTGAATCAAAGAAATACTTTTTTTTTTGATGAGAAAACGTTTAGTTAGTTTATTTTTCAAAAAATTGTTTCAAATTTGAATCAAAGAAATACTTTTTTTTTTGATGAGAAAACGTTTAGTTAGTTTATTTTTCAAAAAATTTCAATTGGTACGCGCAAGAAATAGGCCAATTCCGCAGCTTTTTGTTCAATTTCGCGTGGAGTCAAATTATCATCAGTACGAGTCAAGGGAATGTCCCCCTGGCCACGTATTTCCATATAAAGAACACGGCGGGCATAAATACCCTCTTTAACTTCTATTCTTATCGACTGAATATCTTTCATAAGGAATCGGAGGAAAATGCGACGATTCTTTCCAGGAAATCCCCAACGAAAAATACACACTATTCCCCCTTTTCTATCGAATTGATCATAACCACTACCCACATTCCACGCAATTGTGCACCACAAATAGGAACTAATAAAGAGACCCGCGATACCATAGAAAGACATCACGATCCCTTGTGGAAAAAAAGAGATTTGCTGATATGGAAATAAGGATATCAAATTCCTACCAAAATAACTGGAAGTTCCAACTAATAAAAATCCTACGGAACCTAAAAAAAGGATACAGGCCCAACCGAAATTACTTATTTTTCGAGATCCTGTTATAAGTTCTATCCATATATGTTCTGATCGCCAACTCATACTCGATCCAGTTGTATTTTATTGGAAGTGAAAGAATAAACAAAATAAATTTTACTTTACTCTTTTTGTTTCCGAAGGAACTCTCATCAACTAGCCTTATTCTAATGTGAATCTTTAGGAGTCTTCGGAGGAAGGCACACCTTACCTTAATATCATATTATACTAAAGAGATATCCGTGTTATGATCTAAATCTAAGTCTTAAAAAAAAGTCAATGAGATTTCGGCCCATTGGATCTAAAAAATCTTGTTTTTTTGAATATGAAGAAATAAAGAAGCCATTGCCATTGCCGGAAAAACTAGGCCCACTAAGGGTACCAAAATAGAGGGTAAGTTGAGAGTTGTCATAGTATGGATACCTCGATTTAATATTTGTACCTGTTATATATTGTTATAATTGTTATATAAGGTATTTTAGAATAATTCTATTTCTAATAAATAATAAATTAGACTCGAATATAAGTGAATATATATATAATAGTTGAGTATAGAATAAGTGCAAAGAGGAGAGAATTAACTAAACGGGCTTCCTTTGTTTAGCTTTCTACATGAACTATCTGAATGATCCAACGAGGATTATTAGTAAGAATGAAAATTCTCAGTAAATTGAAATTATAGTATAGAAGGATGCAAGACTTCTATATACAAAAAAAAGTAGCACTCTTATTTGTTGATAGAGGCGGGTTTTCTGATTACTAATCATTAATATGACTAAAAAAGGATATCACAAAACATTACGAAACTTTTAGTTTAATTCTCTCTTGATTCACTCTACAATTGGATCTTATGTCAACAAAGAAAACTTCACTTTTCATATTGTCATCTTAATTCCAATAAACTAATTCAACCTATTCCAATAAACTAATTCAACCTAACATTCTACTTTTTTCTTTTTTTTTTTTCAAAGGAAAGAAAGCATGGAGTTGAAATAACTCACTCAGAACACCTTTTAAAGGATTACGTGGTACGATTGGGTCGAATAAACCCTTTTGGAATAAATATTCAGCTGCTTGTGAACCTTCTGGTACTGTCTTATTTAATGTTTGTTCAATTACGCGTTTACCCGCAAATGCAATGTAGGCATTGGGTTCCGCAATAATGATATCCCCCAACATACCAAAGCTCGCTGTCACCCCGCCAGTAGTCGGAGATGTAAGTATTGATACATAGAATAACTTTTTATTTAATTGATAATCATATAAAGCAGAGGATATTTTAGCCATTTGCATCAAGCTCAAACTTCCTTCTTGCATCCGTGCTCCTCCAGAAGCACACACTAGAATAAGAGGGAGAAAACTCTTGGTAGCATACTCGATCAAACGGGTGATTTTCTCGCCTACTGCGGATCCCATACTACCTCCCATAAACTGAAAATCCATAACCCCGATTGCTAACGGAATACCATTTAATTGACCTGTGCCTGTTTGAACAGCTTCAGTTAATCCCGTCGTTGTTTGATAAGACTCAATACGATCTTTATAGGGTTCCTCCTCCGAATGAAATTCAATGGGATCCAGAGAGACCATGTCTTCATCTAGCGGATCCCACGTGCCTCTATCAATCAAAAGTTCGATTCGATCGGAACTACTCATTTTCAAATGATATCCGCATTGTTCACAAATATTCATTTTTGACTTAAAAAATTTCTTATAATTTAATCCATAACAGTTTTCGCATTGAACCCACAAATGCCTGTATTTTTGAGTTACATCGAGATCATTAGAACTTTTAGTTAAATCACTATCATTCGTACTAGTTCCTATGCTGGCATTCTCGCTTTCACTATAATTTCTACTATTACTACAAATGTAACGATAAATGTAACTATCAATACGGATTTGAGAATGAAGATAATTGTCAATACAACTATGAATGTGATTATTCCAAGTATATGGAGTATTGGACATGGGCTGGTCGTAGTCAGGATCATCACTCTTGGATGCATTATTCAAATAACTAGAATTCCTATAACTATAAACCAAAGTTTCTACGTCACTCAGTAAAGAATGATCGTTGTTAATTTCAAAACTCGAATTTTCAATATCAAAATAGATAGAATAATGGTCTCCACTAGTATCCCTAACTAAAAAAGTGTCATCAGAAATTAAATTCATAATATCCCTGACGCCACAAAAAGCATCATCATTACTGTACCTAGACCTCTCACTCCCAAGAGAAATTTTTTTATCTATATCAGTTAGAACCTGCTTCTCGCTTCCACCGTTAGTTTCAATAGGCCCAAGATTGTCCATTGATTTGCTTAGTCTACACGTGTATTTTAACTCCTCGTTAGATAATATCGAATTGAACCACCGTTTTTCCATAGAGCTTTCTTGCCCCCCTTTTTATACAAAAATACAATAGATGAATAGTCATTCGATGAAACAGCATTTGAGCATTTCCTAGCCGATCACTAGGATTATTAACTAATACTAATAACTAATACTAATAAGGAGTGAGTATTGAAAGAAATAGGTTGCTTTTGTAGGATCCGGGAGATCGCTTAGTATGATAGAACCCCGTTAGGTTATATAAATAGAATATATGAGGTGGGGGTCCATGGCGTGTTAAATTCTCATTCTCAGTAAAAAAGAAAAGTTTGTTCTCTCTTATGATA